CGTATAAGAGCGCCTACATTAACTAGAAACGAGAGAAATGCTTAATTGATTTCTTTTTATACCTTTGCTAGTCTATTCTTGTTAGCAACAACTATAATGATTAGTGACTAAAAAAATACCAATTGAACTTATTTTTCCAAATTGGTTTTTTGGTTTATCCTCCTATCTTTCCAAAAGGAAACTTAGGGAAATGCTTTCTAAACATACGTATAAAAAACAGATTTCATTTAGTTCTTTCATGTCTACTATAACTAGTTATTTCAGTTTTCTACTAGTGGCTTTAACTATAACTGCAGCTCTATTTATTGGTCTGAGTAAGATACGACTTATTTGAAATGAATTGAATACTGAATGAAGAATTGATAAAACGAAACCTTTCTCTACCTACCATAGATTCTAGGTTTTTTTAACGTCTCAATTGCAAATTATTGGTCGTTGAGATTTATGGGTAAGATGGATTAATATTTAGAGATGTATATTACCTCTCTTTTTTATTCTTCAACGAAATGGAAATGATTGAAGTTTTTCTATTTGGAATCGTTTTGGGTCTAATTCCTATTACTTTGGCTGGATTATTTGTAACTGCATATTTACAATACAGACGTGGCGATCAGTTGGGCCTTTGATTAATTAGCATTTCTTTTTTTGACTGACCTCCTCCTTTATTTTATCCATGGGACATCAAGTTCCGATTTCTCTTTAATCATTTCGGTCTTATTTTTATTCACTCGGTCTTATTTTTATTCACGAAGAATCAAATCGCGCTCTGTAGGATTTGAACCTACGACATCGGGTTTTGGAGACCCGCGTTCTACCGAACTGAACTAAGAGTGCTTTTCTTTTTTCGTAAAAAAAAAAGAAGACAAGATTCTTTCTTTTTTAAACCCGAATAAATTTTTTATATCTATCCTAGCATATATTATACCATAAAATTTTAAATTCTGTATGTACAATTGGAATTGACCTCAACCTGAACGGACCTCTCGTTACTGCTCAGGGGAGGCTGTATTTAGGGATGACAGGATTTGAACCCGTGGCATTTTGTACCCAAAACAAACGCGCTACCAAACTGCGCTACATCCCTTTCTTGTCTTTCAATTGGTCTACAGTGTGTAATTCCTGTATTGTTTTCCATACCTTTATTTCCTCTATTGATAGGGAGGTTTTTTCTTTCAATTTCTTTTTTTTTCTCGGTATCATATAAGACATATACATATATTATATACATATATGAATAAAATATATAAGATCATAATTAGAATAGAATTATTCTAAATAAATTTATATAATAAAATTCTATAAAAAGAAAAGGTTTATCTACATTTATCTGCACATGAAATAGTCATAAAGAAAAGTAGAAAGAAATAGTTGTTGGAAATATGAAGTTCAGGCGCAGGCGGAGGGGAGGCATATCGTTGCTTTCCATTTTAGGAAAGTCACAATCTTATTTACCGAATTTTTGTACATTGCAATTTGAATTCTGAATTTTCGAAGAAATACAAGCAGTCCTTAACTATATACATCATTTTCGAAGAAATACAAGCAGTCCTTAACTATATACATCATTTTCGAAGAAATACAAGCAGTCCTTAACTATATACATCCGATCATATATGTATTACCTTTATGTCGTATAATAAGGAATACCGAGTATGTCTTATAATAAGGAATACCGAGTATGTCTTATAATAAGGAATACCCAGGGAGGATTAAAAAAAATGCGAGATCTAAAAACATATCTCTCCGCGGCGCCGGTAATAAGCACTCTATGGTTCGGGGCTTTGGCAGGTCTATTGATAGAGATTAATCGTTTCTTTCCGGATGCGTTAACATTCCCCTTTTTTTCATTCTAATTCTAGTTATTGATATGGGAAGGGATGCAGAAGATTAGAGATACAACCACAGTCAAATATCTGTGACTAATCCCTCTCCCCCCTCCTTTATTAATATTTAAAGAGATATAATTGAATGGGAGCTGGGGGTAGGGTAAGATAAGAGAAAGTAAAGGTTGGGCTGAGTCGAAGGAGAACTCGGCTTCCGATCCGATTGCCCTGTTATTAATAATAGAGTGAAAGAGTGAACCAAAATTTGTTTAGGGAAGATTGTTGTATAGGATACTTAAACGAGATGTTGGACTGCAATTCTAAATAGAAATAGAGAGAGTTAGAAATCCTTGTATTACGTATTATTTAATATTACTCTATTGATTGCAACTAAATTTTTCATAATTAGATTTCGAGCTAGGAACTTCTTTTTTTTTTTCGTTTCTTTTTCTTCGCTTTAGGTCGGAAAGAGAGAGAAGTTGGGTGAATAAAAAAAAAATCACAAGGAGATTTAGGTTTATTATATGGCTAAGGGTAAAGCTGCCCGAGTAAGGGTTGTTTTGGAATGTACGAGTTGTGTTCGAAATGGTGTTAATAAAAAAAATAAAAAAAAAGAATCACCAGGCATTTCCAGATATATTACTCAAAAGAATCGACACAATACGTCTAGTCAATTGGAATTGAGAAAATTCTGCCCCCATTGTTTCAAACATACGATTCACGGGGAGATAAGAGATTGAACCGAAAAGCTGCGTATCACCTTTCCAAGGAGCATAAAAAGGACATTCATTAGATATCTATTATATATCTTAGATAATTAGAATTATAAATATAAAATATTTAGAATATTATGCTATATATATATATTTTTTTTTTCCAATTTTTAAAATTCAAAATAAATCATTTTTGATCCGATCGAAACGGGGTTTTCGGGAAAACAAATAAACAAACCATGGATAAATCCAAGCTACTCTTTTTGAAACCCAAGCGCCCTTTTTTAAATTGGAAAAAAAAGAGATCCTTTTGGAAAAAAAAGGGATCCTTTTGGAAAAAAAAGGGATCCTTTTGGAAAAAAAAAAGATCTGTTCGTCGACGCATGTCCCCGATTAAACTGAAACGGGGGGACCAAATTCAGTATAGAAACGTTTGGTTAATTAGTCGATTTATTAGTCAACAAGGAAAAATAGTATCTAGACGGATGACTCGATTGACCTTAAAACAACAACGACTTCTTACTATTGCTATAAAACAAGCTCGTATTTTATCTTTGTTATCTTTTCATGCTAATGAGAAACTCTTAGAAAAAAAAAGAAGGGAGTGGGCCGCCAAAAACAAAAAAAGGGCCTTTAGAAACAAAAGCAGGGCCTTTAGAAACAAAAACAGGGCTTTTAGAAACAGAAAAAAACAATAGGCTTACTCTTCAATTGAATCCAAATTCCAATCTGAAGTGGATTGCTATGTCGTAATAAAAAAAAGAATCAGGGGGCAAAGTGCTTTTTTTTTATTCATATTACGCACGTGTACCCATTTTGACGACTTTTTCGATGATATTTTATCATACTAATTTCTTTCTACTCTACCTTTCCGGAGTGTATCCGCTAAGGAACTAAATTTTTTAATTAAATTTAATTTGAATTCAAAGAATTCAATTGAAAGAGTTCGATGGATTCATCCCAACCTCCTTATTTAAAAATCTCACTGGAATTCTGGTACTGGAAATTTTGTAAAGACAATTCCAATTTGAGATAACTATAAATTGTGTAAAGACAATTACTATTTGAGATAGCTATTTGTGCAAGCATTTTACGATTAAGAACCAACTGTTCCTTGTATATATTAAATATAAATTTATTATAACTATTGAATACCCCATTTTTGCGAATTACTGCATTTATCCGAGTGATCCACAAACGACGAAAATCCCTCTTTTGCCTAACTCTATCACGATCAGCCGAAGCCAATGCTTTTGCTGTCGCTTGAGCAATAACTCGAGCAAGGCTTGAATGAGCCCCTCGAGCGCCCGATGAAAATAAATCCATTTTTGATCGACGTTTCCGAGCTGTAGAGCCTCGTGTAGTTCTGGACATTAAATAAATGAAACTTTCATGAATAACTAATGTTAATGGCTTTTTTTTCAGTTACTCTTTTCCCTTTCCTAGTTGATTAATAACAAAACCAAATTTTCCAATGTATAAAATAGAAATTCCAATGGCTTTTGCTACTATAACCTTCCCGACCACGATTTTTTATTTTTTTTCTAGGCATTGTACCTTGAAATAAAAAATTCTATTGATACTAAGTATCAAAAAGACTCAGTAATAAAAAAGAGTAAATAGAAAAAAGTCCATAATGAAATAGTGGGTTCCATCGTTTCTATGGTTACTTTTTCTTCTTGAACGGTCAGGTCTCCTCTATACACCGGAGCCCCCTCTTTCCTTTAATCAATGCAAGTGGGAACTTGTACAGTTCACACTCTTTGGCTCTACCTATAAATTGTTCAGTAATAGGTCTTTCCCAATGAGACCCACCTATACAGTAACGGTATGTAATTAGAAAGATTCGCTAGGTAGCTGACCCTTTTAGTCCGTTCTTGCAAGAACAGAGGTATACTCTTTCCGCTTTTGAAATAGAATTTTCCCCCGCTTAATGGGATGCATATTTGCTCCCAATGGGGCGCGTTTTCTGCTCTTAAATGCAAAATTGGGGTGATTGGATTTGAACCAATAAAATAAAAACCATAAATTTCAGACACAGTAGAAGAATATGATAGATTTTTTTACTTTTTAGATAGGGTTCTTTCTATTCTCCAGTACTGCTCGTTGATACTGGACAATTCTTTTCCCAGCCCGTAATCTGAACGAGTCGCACATACGTCCTAGTACATGTACCTCGACGCTGAGGGCATCCCCTAAGAGCGGGGGATTTCGTCGCATTTCTGATTGGCTGTCTTGTGTTTCTAATAAGTTGTTGAGTAGTTGGCATGCTAAATCATATACCTAATGGACTGGTTTAGATCCATCCTAACCGGAAGCTTCGAAATCCCTTCTATTTACCTTACTAGATTAATAGAATTTAAGAATTTAAAACGCAATCCGGTAAAAAATAAAAAATCGTGGATTTTTATTTGAGCAAAACGTTTCCTGTTTGTGTTAGTTAATAGACGATCCCAAGTTCGTGGGGTATATCAAGAGACCTGGCCTCTTCTTTGGTTTCATCAAGTTCTACCTCAAAAAGTGACGCCGCCGCTTTTTTTTTTTTTTTTCTTTTATAACTCTGTTGTTAGTTTTACCCTTGATTAAACTGATACCCCATCAACAAGTCCATAGAGATAGGCTTCGTGTGCTGACATAAAAGTATCCGTTTCCAGGTCTGACATTATAACCCAGTAGGGTTTATGTGTGTATCGTACATAAATACGTGTGATGTCGTGGCGCAAGTCTGCTAGTGTATGCGCTTCGATTACAACTTCGTATGTCTCGTCCTCAAACTCCTTCATACTAGGTTGATGGATCAGTAACCCAGAGTGACGTAATGCTATGCGTTGCTTTCCGGCGAGCATAACAACAGTTGCCATGGAAGCGGCTGTTCCCACGCATATGGTATCTATATTTCCATTTAGATATAACATAGCATCAAAAATAGCCATCCCGGATAATACGAACCCCCCAGGAGAGTTTATAAACATGGTTTGAATCGATGGAGACTTGGGCTTCAGATCGAGATGTATTATAAGACTTATGAGGGTGTTTGCGAGCTCCGCTTTGATTTCTCGGCCTAAAAAAAGAAATCCACCATCATAAAGTACATGAAGTAAGTCAGTCCAAAGGGGTTCTGGTTTTTCTTCTTGTTTTTCTTCTTGTTTTTCTTCTTCCTCATCAAGATCAGGATCCTTATATTGCTTAGGGTCGTAATCAGAAGAGTATGCAAAAATATCGTAAAAGGGCACTTCGTCATCTAGCTCCTGATCTTGATCAAGATCAGGATCAAGATCTTGATCAGGATCCTGATATTGCTCAGGGTCGTAATCAGAAGAGTATGCAGAAATATCGTAAAAGGGCACTTCGTCATCTGGCTCAGGAACAGGATAGTATGCAGGATCGTAAAAGGGAACTTTTGGAACGGCATTCGCCATAAATCTCCTTCATTCAATAATGAATGGTTCTAGTCTACTTTGAATCTAAAATTCGTAGCTTCTTCTGTTTTTCTTTTAATATTAATAGATTAATAGAATGACAGCCCTTCTCATATTTGATCCATAGATATTTTCTATTATACGAATACTTTAATCTTATCATCTTTCTTATTTTGATAGGATTTTAAATATTTAGATAATGTCTGCCTTATCAAGACAGAAAAGAATGAATAAAAGAACCTTCTTACGAAAATCGGGGGTCTTTTGCTTTTTTGTTTTAAATGATGAGCAAATATGAAAGCACTCCCTCATAGAAATAGAAATTAGCAAATATGAAAGCACTCCCTCATAGAAATAGAAAATGGGAGTAATACCCATTGCGTATTGATACTTATTGGGTATAGAATAGACCTGCTTCTCTTTGTTCCTACGAACCAAACTCTTCTAAAAGAAAATAATGGAACAAACATTAATCTTTCTCCCAACGGACTAGGATAGGAGGTACCTTTTTACAATGCAATAAAGTTCCTATACTATAGTGCTTATTTTCCATTGATATAAGGGGGTATTTCCATGGGTTTGCCTTGGTATCGTGTTCATACTGTTGTATTGAATGATCCTGGCCGTTTGCTTTCTGTCCATATAATGCATACGGCTCTGGTTGCTGGTTGGGCCGGTTCGATGGCTTTATATGAATTGGCAGTTTTTGACCCTTCTGACCCTGTTCTTGATCCAATGTGGAGACAGGGTATGTTCGTTATACCTTTCATGACTCGTTTAGGAATAACCAATTCGTGGGGTGGTTGGAGTATCACAGGAGAGACTATCACAAACCCGGGTATTTGGAGTTACGAAGGTGTGGCCGGTGCACATATTGTGTTTTCTGGCTTGTGCTTTTTGGCAGCTATCTGGCATTGGGTGTATTGGGATCTCGAAATATTTTCTGATGAACGTACAGGAAAACCCTCTTTGGATTTGCCTAAGATCTTCGGAATTCATTTATTTCTATCAGGGGTGTCTTGTTTTGGTTTTGGTGCATTTCATGTAACAGGATTGTATGGTCCTGGGATCTGGGTGTCCGATCCTTACGGATTAACCGGAAGGGTACAATTCGTAAATCCAGCTTGGGGTGTGAGCGGGTTTGATCCTTTTGTTCCGGGAGGAATAGCGTCTCATCATATTGCAGCGGGTACATTGGGTATATTGGCGGGTCTATTCCATCTTAGTGTACGCCCACCCCAGCGTTTATACAAAGGATTACGTATGGGCAATATTGAAACCGTCCTTTCCAGTAGTATTGCTGCTGTCTTTTTTGCAGCTTTTGTTGTTGCTGGAACTATGTGGTATGGTTCAGCAACTACCCCAATCGAATTATTTGGACCCACTCGTTATCAATGGGATCAGGGATACTTTCAGCAAGAAATATATCGAAGAGTTGGTGCGGGACTGGTGAAAAATCAAAGTTTATCAGAAGCTTGGTCTAAAATTCCTGAAAAATTGTCCTTTTATGATTATATTGGTAATAATCCGGCAAAGGGCGGATTATTCAGAGCGGGTTCAATGGACAATGGGGATGGAATAGCTGTTGGGTGGTTAGGACACCCTATCTTTCGAGATAAAGAAGGGTACGAACTTTTTGTACGTCGTATGCCCACTTTTTTTGAAACATTTCCAGTAGTTTTGGTCGACGGAAACGGAATTGTTAGAGCCGATGTTCCTTTTAGAAGGGCAGAATCCAAGTATAGTGTTGAACAGGTAGGTGTAACTGTTGAGTTCTATGGGGGTGAACTCAATGGAGTCATTTATAGTGATCCCACTACTGTGAAAAAATATGCTAGGCGCGCTCAATTAGGTGAAATTTTTGAGTTAGATCGTGCTGCTTTGAAATCCGACGGCGTTTTTCGTAGCAGCCCAAGGGGTTGGTTTACTTTTGGACATGCTTCGTTTGCTCTTCTCTTCTTCTTCGGACACATTTGGCATGGTGCTAGAACCTTGTTCAGAGACGTTTTCGCAGGTATTGACCCGGATTTGGATGCTCAAGTAGAATTTGGGGCATTCCAAAAACTTGGCGATTCAACCACAAAAAGGCAAGCAGTCTGATACAACACAACATTGTTCAATTCTTTTTTTGTCTCTATTTTTTTCTTTTGTGATTTCGCCCAAAGTAAAAGTTAGGAGAGTGATGGAGAAATTGAGTTAGGAAAGTGGGATAGTAGTGGAGAAATTTGGATTGGAATCGCTGCCCTTTCCAGTCCTGTACTCTTTCTTTATTCGGGATCCCGACTAAACAGGTAGGGAAGCTATAATTGGAAATCACGCTCGAATTATGGAAGCATTGGTTTATACATTCCTCTTAGTCTCGACTCTAGGGATCATTTTTTTTGCGATCTTTTTTCGAGAACCGCCCAAGGTTCCAACTCAAAAATGAAATTATTTTTCATTCTTATAAAATGGAAATAATGAGCCCCTTAATAATATATCAGGGAGGCCCTTCAACTAGTCCCCGTGTTCCTCGAATGGATCTCTTAGTTGTTGAGAAGGTTGCCCAAAAGCAGTATATAAGGCATACCCAGTAAAACTTACAAGTAATCCAGATATAGAGATAGCGACTAGGGTTGCTGTTTCCATTATTAGAGAATTTCAAGACCATAACGGATCTATGATAAGATCATTTATTTACAACAGAATGGTATACAAAGTCAACAGCTCTCAATGAATACAAAACAATAGTATATATGGCTACACAAACCGTTGCGGATAGTTCTCGATCCGGTCCAAGACGAACTAATGTAGGGAGTTTATTGAAACCATTGAATTCTGAATATGGTAAAGTAGCTCCGGGATGGGGAACTACTCCTTTGATGGGTGGCGCAATGGCTCTATTTGCGATCTTCCTATCCATCCTTTTGGAGATTTACAATTCCTCTCTTTTACTCGACGGAATTTCGATGAATTAGATTCATAAAAATCACAAAGTCCTAGTTGTTCAATACTTTCAATTCACACAATAGAAAGTGAAGCATTTAGTTCTAGAATTGGAAACCCAGCTTAGGTGGTCAGTTCGATTGCGGAATTTTTTTCTTTCTGTATTCTCGGAATATGAGTGTGTGACTTGTTATAATTGATCCTATTGATAGGATACAGAGAACAGGTCTGTCATCTTGAGATAGGTGGTTTTACCTCGTCGGGTATTCATTCTAGTATCCGGAGCACGGAATAGATGAAGATCGTAAAGTCTTATAACTATGATTCATACTTAGTATTCAGACCTCGCAGCCGGACTCAAAAGGATTAATGAAAAGTTAATAATTGAAAGATTTTGCCTCTTTGAAATTCCCGTTTCCACTTATTTGGATGGATCAAAGGGAAAGGGGGAAAGTCGCTTTTTTTTTTAGTCATTATATCCATTCAGTGACTCGTTGACTAAGTGATGATCCGACGGTTCTTACTCATGGAATCCCTGGATTTAGGTTGAATTGCAGCGCAAGGTTTGTGAAATCATCGCGATTCTAGTAGGAGTCTGAGGTTTCAATCGATTCATAGGATCTTAACAAGCGAATTCCTATATACTAGAAAAAAGAATTAAGAAAACAAGAGAAAGGATACATTAAATACAAAAAAACGCAAATTATACACAAATAAAACAAAAAAACGAAAATAAAAAAACACAAAGAAATAGGTAAAAAGAAGATTCAAGAGGCTCCTAACGATCAACATAAAGATGGGCAAGCCGACTTGATTTTTTGGCATTATAACCCCAAGAAGCAAGAAGGGCTTTCGGATTTTTATTCTTTCCTATCTTCAGAGAAGATTGAATCAGAGGGTTTGTAAGTTTCAAACTTTCGATTCCATATCTGTTTCAACTAATACAGTATTGGGGTGTTTTTGTTTGAGCTGTACGAGATGAAATTTTCATATACAGTTCTCGGAGGGGGAGGTCCCTAGCTTTGGGTTACCCATCTCAATAAAGTCTATGATTGGTTCGAAGAACGCCTCGAGATTCAGGCAATTGCAGACGATATAACTAGTAAGTACGTCCCCCCTC